GAAGAATTCCTCTTTGGCTGATAGGTACTGTAACTGGTATTCCTGTGATTGGTTTAATAGGTGTTTTCTTTTACGGTTCATATTCTGGATTGGGTTCATCTCTATAATAATCGGAGGGACCAGATTGTAAACATGAAAAAGTAGGAGCTTAGCGGGTCCTTACCCCCCTTTATCTGATTAGAGCGGAAAGGACCCGCGTAATTCTTACTCTAATTCTTTTCTTACTCTTATAATATAACGCGACTTTAATCTATTCCATAACCTACAAATTGGTTACCTATTTCGATTTGTAAAAATAACAAAGAGAAACCTTTGCTCTGATGGTCAGAATCCCTCTATTTATTCTTTTGTTTGTTAATGATGTTAGTGAAGCAATCCATCGGTTGATTTATAGTCCCCGCCCTTCGCCCATGAAATTGATTCACTCTTATGAAGCAACAAGAAAGAAGGGATCAATCGAGGATTCCATATTTTATTCCACGGAAGAAGTATCCTGCAAATCATTGATTTAGTTTAGAGTAATAAACTAATAAAACCTTAATCAAAACTACTCAACTAGGCTAAAAAGAAAAACCACCCTTCAATGGAAGAGTATACGTTTTTTTTGCAAAAATTCTGTAAGTTCGAAGTTGAACTTAATTGAACAAGTCAAGCAATTCTATTTGCTCACAAGAAATTTGTCCCCCGCCATATTTTCTTTCCCTCTGTTTGTCCACTACCTCGCCTGAACCTCAGCAAAAGAGGTCCAAGAGACAGACCCGAATAAAGAAAAGAAGAAATAGTAATCTTTGACGAATAGGAAGAAAAATGATTCTTATTTCGATACAAGAAGAATCGACACAAGAAAAAGGCAAAAAAGCCTTTTTCTTGTGCCCAATAGAGGATTAAGAAGACCAGCAATCCCTCCTAAAAGGATTTCCAAAATAGATCATAGATAATTCTAGCAATCGCCAATAAATCGCGACTTTTTCCCAACTTGATGGTAAGAAATCCCGGGACCTAGAAATTCATTTCGTACAATTGAACCTTTTCAAACTGTTTCTTTTTGAGAACCAAAAAAACTTGTGCCAAAATAACAGATGCGAAGAAGAATAAAAGACCTTGGACGCGTAATGGATCCTGAAGCACTATTTCTGCATCCCCCTGACCAAACCCTCCCACATTAGGATTGCTTGTTAATGGTTGATCAAGCTTGATCGACTCCCCTTCTGAAACAAGAAGTTCTGGCCCGGGAGGTATAATATCAATCACTTGACGTCCATCCGATGCATCGACTATGGATATTTCATATCCCCCCTTTTCTTTACGTAGTATTTTTCTTACTATACCTGTTGACGTAGCATTATAGACCGTATTGTTACTCTTACTACCATCAGGATAGATCTGTCCCCTTCCTCGGTTTCCCCCTACATATATGGGATATTTTAAGAAATGAGTGTCTTTCTTCGTAGCAGGATCGGGAGAAAGAATGGGAAAGACGATTTCACTATATTTCTGACCGGGAACAGGGCCTATCACAAGAATATTTTTTTTATCGGGACGATAACTCTGAAAAGAGAGATTTCCTATCTTTTCTTTCAACTCAGGAGAAATACGGTCGGGCGGGGCTAATTCGAATCCCTCGGGCAAAATAAGAACAGCACCCACATTTAACCCTCCCTTTTTCCCATTAGCAAGAACTTGTTTCAGTTGCATATCATAAGGAATTCGAAGAACTGCTTCAAATACAGTATCGGGAAGCACAGCTTGGGGAACTTCAATATCCACGGGCTTATTAGCTAAATGGCAATTGGCACATACAATTCGTCCGGTTGCTTCTCGTGGGTTTTCATAACCCTGCTGCGCAAAAATGGGATATGCATTTGAAATAGATGTCTGAGTTATTACGTATATCATGATCGATACAGAAATCGATCGAATCATCTGTTCCTTTACCCAAGAAAAAGTATTTCTATTTTCCATGTCCAATCGCAGATCCCGGAATTTCTACAATAAATTAGATAGGTAGCTAAGCTAATCTAGTTCCCTATACACGAGTCTGTTGTCATTCTACTGCAACAGTTGTACTAGAATGATGAATACCTTGAGCAGGTAGAAATAGAAAGAATTTTGCTAAAAAGGAAAATTCTTTCTAAAATAAGAAAGATGCTAATTTGATTAATATCAGGAGATCGAATGAGTTTATGCTTCACTAATTGAATGATAAATGACTACAAGCGAAGGAGATAGACGGTTTAACCAAAAAAAGACCCAAAATTTCAAACATGTATCTAGAATCACTGGAAAACTACAAACAAAAATAGTGAAAATTAGCTCGTTAGGAGCCCATCCAAGATCATTGTAGACCCAACGAATTAGTAGTTCCCAACCGCGGGTGGAGTGAAATCCAACAAAAAAATCAGTACCTAAAAGAATAATAAAAGCTTTTATTGAGTCATTTAAGTTATAGAGGAATTCCTGAACCCAAGAATTCAAAATGACAAGTTCCTCTTTACCCAGAAAAAAAGAACCACTTAGAATAGCCAAACATATTATATTTGTCGAGAAATGCAAAATGATATGGAGATGATCCTCATTATCTATTTTGGCCAATTGTATTATTTCCTTGTGTATTCCTATAGGAGGTTTTTGTACATGTGTCTTCGGTTTCTCTTTTATCATTTCGTCCAAGATAAAAAGTTCTTCTAATTCTATGAATCTTTCTAGAACCTTTTTCTCTTGAATATCAGTTAAGATAGTTTCGGATTGCCTGGTATTCCACCAATTCTTAATCCAAAGTTCCAGACATTTGTTAAAAGAGAAAGAGACCCCCCAGGGCAAAAGTACGAAAAATACAAGATATAGGAAGGAAGGCAATGCTTTCTTTTTTTTCATTTTTGATCTGTAAATTGAGTTGTTAATGAATCCGCTTCATTCGCTGACTCTATTTCATTCGCTGACTCTATATGATATTTCTTTTTCTTTGAAGCAAAAATTCTATAACAAGGTTTGATACCTTGTATCTATTTCTCTTTTTTGTATACTAGTGGAATTTCATTGCATTGGGTTCTTTCTTAGATCTAGATGGAGTGGAATAGAGAAAGAGAAATAGAATAAAAAAAAGTGCTTTCGGATGAAAATGGAAAAATATTATGCCATATATCTCACTTGGACAAAACAAATTAGAAGCAATTTTCTCTTATCCTCGTTTGTTCCTTCCTTTAGATAAATACTCGAAAATCCCCTTACAATAAGGAATCCAATTTCGAAGGGACCTCCTCCCCGTGTTGAGAAAATCTTCTTCCAATTCGTCCTCATTCAATTCATTTCAAAAAAATGCAATCGGTACTCAAAATACTTCAATTGGTACACGCAAGAAATAGGCCAATTCGGCAGCTTTTTGTTCTATTTCTCGTGGAGTAAAAAACTTCTCATCAGTACGAGTCAAGGGAATGACCCCCTGGCCCCGGATTTCCATATAAAGGATACGACGAGGATAAAGACCCTCTTTAACCTGAATTCTAATTGATTGGATATCCCGCATAAGGAATCGAAGGAAGACGCGACGTTTTATTCCAGGGAATCCCCAACGAAAAATGCACACTATTCCCTCTTTTATATCGAATCGGTCATAACCACTGCCTACATTCCACAAAATAGTGCACCACAAGTAGGAGCTAATGAATAGGCCCGCGATTCCGTAGAAAGACATCACGACCCCCTGTGGAAAAAAAAGAATTTGTTGAGATGGAAGTAGAGATATCATATTCTTACCAAGATAACTGGAAGCCCCAACTGATAAGAATCCTAGTGAACCTAGAAAAAGAATACAGGCCCAGAAAAAATTACCTCTTTTTCGAGAACCTTTTAGAAGTTCTATCCATATGTGTTCTGATCGCCAATTCATATTAGACATACTAAATCCAGCAGCGGTCGATTGAAATTGAGAGAATAAGCTAAATTTTTTTGACTTTACTTTTTTTGATTCTGAAATCGCCTTCAGCAACGAGTGCTCCTGTGAAATAATTGGTTAGATACATTGACTTTCTATTCAAAAAATATTCGTTGATCCACTTAAAATAAAACTCGCTATTGCTATACCCGGCTCCGCATATGCATGCATTTATGCTCGTAGCCTATATCCGCATCCATAGCCGTTTTTCGTTTGTGTGTAGAAAGAGCCACATACCCTACCATATTATATTACTTACACTAAAAAATATCTGTATTATGATCCTGCGTGGAAATACATTGAGAAAATTCGCCCCCGTTGGTTCTAGACAATCTTATTTTTCTGCACATAAAGAAATAAAGAAGCCATTGCAATTGCCGGAAATACTAAGCCTACTAAAGGCACGAAAATAGAAGGTAAGTTAAAATCCGTCATAGAATAGGTGTCTCAATTCAAATTTACTATTTCTATCTATTCGAAAAATATCTTAAGATTCTTATAATATAATTAAGTATATCTATTATAAGGAATATTGACTATTGTATTTTTTAGTTTGCAAAATAAAGATTTTTTATAGAATACTAAAGTATTCTATAGTATTCTATAAAAAAAAAGAATGGAATGGATAATAAGAAAATTGCAAAAAAAAAGAGAATTAATTAAAATTTAAAAGATTTTTTTTTCTTTTCCCGTCCTCACGGCCTTTCTATCCTTCTAATCGAACTTGAAATTTGATTCAAAAGAAAGCGATTGTTAAAATGAAATACTTCTTTCAGAATACCCTTTTTAAAAGGTCTCAGTACGACTTTTAGTCGAATGCACCCATTTCGAATCCTAAATAAGTTTCGTCTACCTACTTCCACATGCAATACTTCTTCAACCACTCTCGGACCCCTACAAACGCAAGATGCGCGTCAGGTTTTGAAATAAGGATATCCCCCAGCTCCAGTATACCGAAACTAGCTCTTATCCTATCCCACCGGTTGTAAGGATTCATACATAGGGCTTTTTAGTTGATTGATAGTGCCATAAAGTTGAAGCTTTTTTAGACTTTTTTATTAAGCTGTAATTTCCTTCCTGCATACGCGGTCCTCTATCCTCTAGAAGCTCATACAATAATGCGCGGTAAAGGCAGAAAAATAGCATACTCAATAAAAATCAAAGGGAAAATTCTCTTACTTACTACAGATCTCATACTACCCCCTTAGACTTTTTAAGGCGATATACCACCCAAAGGGTATGAAAATGCCGGGTGGAGTTAGCTTTTCGATGAAGACCCGTCCCGTGTAGCGAAGTCCTATTAGTAAGACTCCGCGCAAGACGCAAGAATGGATTATAAGGAATATTATTCAAAATACTCCTCCGGACGCATATAGTAGCGTTGCGATTCCTAATCTTTTTTCATTGATTCTTTCCCAATAAATAAAGACCTTTTTCTGTAAATACTGCGTATTTTATTCCATTATCATATGATAATACTATATTTGTATTTATTTATTGTATTATACCTTTATATATTCAAAATATATAGAATAGAGGAATCTCGATTTGTCAAGTCTCATGATCGTATCAAGATGCATTTTTATCCGGCTCAATCTTTTTTTTAAGATTGAGCCGAGTTTAATTGCAATCAATTAGAAGAATAAAGAAGAATTACTGCATTTCGTAACTTATTTTTTCTCTTTCTATTTCGCTTCTTTTTTATTTAGACCTTCCTTATATCTAGTTTTATCTACTTATCTAGTTTATCTACCGGCTCGAACTCGAATTTGATCGCTTTCCATATTTCACAAGCTGCGGCTAGTTCAGGACTCCATTTGCAAGCTGCTCGGATAATTTCATTACCTTCACGAGCAAGATCGCGTCCTTCGTTACGAGCTTGTACACAAGCTTCTAAAGCCACCCGATTAGCTACTGCACCAGGTGCATTTCCCCAAGGATGTCCTAAAGTTCCTCCACCAAATTGTAATACGGAATCATCTCCAAAGATTTCGGTCAGAGCTGGCATATGCCAAACGTGAATACCCCCTGAAGCCACCGGTATAACACCCGGCATGGATACCCAGTCCTGAGTGAAAAAGATACCGCGAGCACGATCTTTTTCAATAAAATCATCGCGCAATAAATCAACAAAACCTAAAGTCATTTCGCGTTCCCCTTCTAACTTACCTACTACTGTACCGGCGTGGATATGATCTCCCCCAGACATACGCAATGCTTTAGCTAATACACGAAAATGCATACCATGATTTTTCTGTCTATCAATAACTGCATGCATTGCCCGGTGAATGTGAAGAAGTAGGCCATTGTCGCGGCAATAATGAGCCAAACTAGTATTTGCGGTGAATCCCCCAGTTAAGTAGTCATGCATTACAATAGGAACCCCTAATTCCCTCGCAAATATAGCTCTCTTCATCATATCTTCGCATGTACCTGCAGTCGCATTCAAGTAATGTCCCTTGATTTCACCGGTTTCGGCCTGTGATTTATAAATAGCTTCGGCACAAAAGACAAAACGGTCCCTCCAGCGCATAAATGGTTGTGAGTTTACGTTTTCATCATCTTTGGTAAAATCAAGTCCACCGCGTAGACACTCATAACACGCTCTACCATAATTTTTTGCGGATAATCCCAATTTTGGTTTAATAGTACATCCCAAGAAAGGACGGCCATACTTGTTCAACTTATCCCTTTCAACTTGGATACCATGAGGCGGACCTTGGAAAGTTTTTGAATAAGCAGTGGGAATTCGCAGATCCTCCAGACGTAGAGCGCGTAGGGCTTTGAAACCAAATACGTTACCCACAATGGAAGTAAACATGTTAGTAACAGAACCCTCTTCAAATAGGTCTAATGGATAAGCTACATAAGCGATATATTGATTTTCCTCCCCAACAACAGGCTCGATGTGATAGCATCGTCCTTTGTAACGATCAAGACTGGTAAGTCCATCAGTCCAAACAGTTGTCCATGTACCAGTAGAAGATTCGGCAGCTACTGCAGCCCCTGCTTCTTCGGGCGGAACCCCCGGCTGAGGAGTTACTCGAAATGCTGCCAAGATATCAGTATCCTTGGTTTCATACTCCGGGGTGTAGTAAGTCAATTTATAATCCTTAACACCAGCTTTAAATCCAACACTTGCTTTAGTTTCTGTTTGTGGTGACATAAGTCCCTCCCTACAACTCATGAATTAAGAATTCTCACAACGACAGGGTCTACTCGATATGGATTAGGCGTAAATGAAACCTTTGCAAAAATCTTTTAAAACAAAAAGGATATTCAATTAATATCAACTCATTAAAGAAAATGGAGGGCATGCTTAAGTTAATGAATATGTTTCATTCATATATAATGCGTACACCCTGTGTATGTTCTATCCTATAGGAATTCTAGTATAGGAATTCGATAGGAATTGAGTTGTTGTTATGGTAAGTTAACATGGTTTGTTATTAAACCATGGATTTGATTCACCAAATCCATCATTATTGTATACTCTTTGATAGATATAGCGCAACCCAAATCAATCCCTAATCCTTATTTTACAAGTTCTTAATAGGCCCCTTTCTTATTTTGAATGTAAATACCTAAATACTAAGAAAATTCTCTGTTGACAGCAATCTATGCTTCACAGTAGTATATATTTTGTATATCGAAGTCCTAGATAGGAAAGTAGAGTAGGGACAGATCCTCCACAAAAGGCGAAATGTATATGAAAAAAAGATTGATTGAACTTTCCAACGGACTCATTCCATGAGTAAACGATTGAATGGGATTCGCTTGGGCAACGAAATCAAGTCCTGGTCCCCTTTTCTCTCTTATTGAATTAACTAATTCATTTCCTTTTGACTTTTGGATTTTTGGCTCGTTTTTTGGATTTGATTTGGCATTATTCAACAAGAAAAAAAGAAAAATTTCGACAAATTCCTTTTTTTGAAAATTATGTGATAATTATGAGAACCAATCCTACTACTTCTCGTCCCGGGGTTTCCACAATTGAAGAAAAAAGCACAGGGCGTATCGATCAAATTATTGGACCCGTGCTGGATATCACTTTTCCCCCAGGCAAGTTACCTTATATTTATAACGCTTTGGTAGTCAAGAGTAGAGACACTGCCAGTAAGCAAATTAATGTGACTTGTGAGGTACAACAGTTATTAGGAAATAATCGAGTTAGAGCTGTAGCTATGAGTGCTACAGACGGGTTGATGAGAGGAATGGAAGTGATTGACACGGGAGCTCCTCTCAGTGTTCCAGTCGGTGGAGCTACTCTCGGACGAATTTTCAACGTTCTTGGGGAACCTATTGACAATTTGGGTCCTGTAGATACTAGTACAACATTCCCTATTCATAGATCTGCGCCTGCCTTTATCGAGTTAGATACGAAATTCTCCATCTTTGAAACAGGTATTAAGGTGGTCGATCTTTTAGCTCCTTATCGACGTGGAGGAAAAATAGGACTATTTGGGGGGGCTGGAGTAGGTAAAACAGTACTCATCATGGAATTAATCAACAACATTGCTAAAGCTCATGGAGGCGTATCCGTATTTGGCGGAGTAGGGGAACGAACTCGTGAAGGAAATGATCTTTATATGGAAATGAAGGAATCCGGAGTAATTAATGAAAAAAATATTGAGGAATCAAAGGTAGCTCTAGTCTATGGCCAAATGAATGAACCGCCGGGAGCTCGTATGAGAGTTGGTTTAACTGCCCTAACTATGGCAGAATATTTCCGAGATGTTAATAAGCAAGACGTGCTTCTATTCATCGATAATATCTTTCGTTTTGTTCAAGCAGGATCGGAGGTATCCGCTTTATTAGGGAGAATGCCCTCCGCAGTGGGTTATCAACCTACTCTTAGTACAGAAATGGGTTCTTTGCAAGAAAGAATTACTTCTACCAAAAAGGGATCTATAACTTCGATCCAAGCGGTTTATGTACCTGCGGACGATTTGACCGACCCTGCTCCTGCCACAACATTTGCACATTTGGATGCTACTACCGTACTTTCCAGAGGATTAGCTTCCAAGGGTATTTATCCAGCAGTAGATCCCTTAGATTCAACCTCAACTATGTTACAGCCTCGGATCGTTGGCAACGAACATTATGAAACTGCGCAAAGAGTTAAGCAAACTTTACAACGTTACAAAGAACTTCAGGACATTATCGCAATTCTTGGGTTGGATGAATTATCGGAGGAGGATCGTTTAACTGTAGCAAGAGCACGAAAAATTGAACGGTTCTTATCACAACCGTTCTTTGTGGCAGAAGTTTTTACCGGTTCTGCAGGAAAGTATGTTGGTCTTGCAGAAACAATTAGGGGATTTCAACAAATCCTTTCCGGAGAATTAGACGACCTACCCGAACAGGCTTTTTATTTGGTGGGTAACATCGATGAAGCTAGCACGAAAGCTATAAACTTAGAAGAGGAGAACAAATTGAAGAAATGAAATTAAATCTTTATGTACTAACTCCTAAGCGAATTATTTGGGATTGTGAAGTGAAAGAAATCATTTTATCTACTAATAGTGGCCAAATTGGCGTATTACCAAACCACGCCCCCATTAACACAGCTGTAGATATGGGTCCTTTGAGAATACGCCTCCTCAACGACCAATGGTTAACGGCGGTTCTGTGGAGCGGTTTTGCGAGAATAGTTAATAATGAGATCATCATTTTAGGAAATGATGCGGAACTGGGTAGTGACATTGATCCGGAAGAAGCTCAACAGGCACTTGAAATAGCCGAAGCTAATTTGAGTAGAGCTGAGGGTACGAAAGAATTGGTTGAAGCGAAGCTAGCTCTCAGACGAGCTAGGATACGAGTCGAGGCTATCAATTGGATTCCCCCATCCAATTGAAGTGAAGACAATCCAAAGGTTTAGTTGATACAAAGAAAAAGGGAAGAGGGGTAGAAAAAGTTATTAGATAGCGAAGCGAAGTAAGTCCAATGCTATCTAGTAATTTTTCTACCTACCTACCTACTATTGGATTTGAACCAATGACTCCCGCCGTATGAAAGCAATACTCTAACCACTGAGTTAAGTAGGCAATTTATCATCACAAAGGAAGA